ATTTTTATGTAATTTAAAACAGTAACTATTTTTAACTGAACGATTATTTTGGAATTCTATATTGAAAGCGATAAATGATCGTTTTCAATATATTCTATTTGAGTTAATTTTAATGTTAGTAGTTGAAAAATCAATTAACACAAGTTATGCTTATTCATTTTTAGGAATAAATAAATGTTTAAAAAAATTTAATATAGATATTGTGGATGTAAATGCAAGTCAAAAATATTTATATTAAGGAAATTAAAATTTAATTTTTAGTTAATTCAAGTAAGTTAACATTTAATGACTAAAAATAAATTTGTTTTGTTGAGATATCTTTGTTTGTTTTGTACGAATATAGATCAAATTGATTTTAACTCGGTTTTAAAATGATTTTTAATTATGATGTTTTAAAAATCTTCTTACTTGTTTAATTAGCCAGAATTTAAGTTTTAGTTATTTTAACTTTAATCTCACAATTTGCGTATGAACGATTAGGGCTATTTATAAGCCTGTCATGTTTACTAAAACAAAATAAATACCTAAGAAAAATAATAAAATAAATAAAATTACAAAGATTCGTAACTTCGCTATTTTAAATAAATTTTTAAAAGGGCTTAGAATAACAAGTAGTAAACCTATTAAACTACTAATAAAAAAACGAGGATAGCGAAAAACATTAGTCCAAAAGTCATTCATATAACATTATTAAATTTATTAACTATTTCATTACTATTATATATTGAATTTTAGTTTAGGGAAATAAGTTAAATTTATAAAATAAATCAAACCTTGGATTACACAAAACAAATACTTTACGCGAATTCTATTTCTCGTGCTACAATAGTACTATATAAAGGCTCTGTAGCTCAGTGGTTAGAGCAGGGGACTCATAAGCCCAAGGTCGTAGGTTCAAATCCCACCAGAGCCATCTAGTTCTAAACTAGAAATAATAGGGTTTATTAATTTAGGAGAAATGGCTGAGTGGTCGAAAGCAATAGATTGCTAATCTATCGTACAATTTTTGTACCCAGGGTTCGAATCCCTGTTTCTCCTTTATTGAAAACCGGTCGTATACTTGACTTGACAATTAAAGACAAATTATGTTATTATTGAAGTATACTGCTATATTTCAGATTTAAGGGATTGTAGTTCAATTGGTTAGAGCACCGCCCTGTCACGGCGGAAGTTGCGAGTTCGAGTCTCGTCAGTCCCGGTTTTAAATATACTTAAATTTAATTGAGTTTTTCCTATGATTAAGATTGATCGAGTTAATTTGCACTGGAAAAACAAACAGTGGATTCTGTTTAAATTAGCAAAAATTTTTCATTGAATATTTTTTTAAACTTTACTATAATTAAGTTATAAAACGAATTAAAATAAGTTTCGTTATATTTATTACGTTAAACTTAAAACTCTCTTACTATACTTAAGATAAAGAATTTAGTTTTAGTAACTATTTGGGCCTATCGTCTAACGGATTAGGACAGAAACCTTCTAAGTTTCCAATGTAGGTTCGATTCCTACTGGGCCTACTTATACAGAATGTTAAATAACTTTTTGTGATAGTTAAATTTTACAAAATAATAAAGAGTAAATTATAGGTTATTTTTACACTAAAGCTTAGAACTCTTTAGTGTATAAGTTTAACATTATAAAATAAAAATTACTTTGTTCAATATTAAACGGTTTGTTTTCGTCTAGGTAATTGAAGCAATAACTTTTAAACTGTAAAAAAGTAATTTTAATTTATTACTTTTTACAGTTTATTTTTAAATATCGATTTGCGCTTTACCAAAAACCTAATGAAACTGCTTTATCAATTGGTAAACAAGCTCCAATTCCTAACCAAACAGCAGTGAAAAATCCTAAGATAAAGACTAAACTTGCAATTGGACGACGAAATGGATTCTGGAATTTATTTACATTCTCAATAAATGGAACAGTTATTAATCCAGCAGGAACTGCTGCCATAGCTAAAACACCTAATAATTTATTCGGTAATACACGTAATAAGTTAAAAGTTGGGAAGAAATACCATTCAGGTAAAATTTCTAATGGCGTGTTAAATGGATCTGCTGGTTCACCCATTTGTGTAGGCGCCATAACGGCTAACCCAATACAACATGCAAAAGTTCCTAGAATACAAACAGGGAAAACATATAATAAATCATTCGGCCAAGCTGGTTCACCGTAATAATTATGACCCATACCTTTTGCAAGTTTTGCTCTTAATTTTGGATCTGTTAAATCTGGCTTTTTAATTACTGACATAATGGTTCCTTATTAAAAAAATTTTAATTCAACTCTATAACACGGATTAAAGAGGTCCCGAGATACCTTGTTTACGAATCATTAAGAAATGAGTTAACATTAATACGGCTGCTGCTAATGGTAATACAAATGTATGAGCACTATAGAAACGAGTTAATGTACTTTGACCAACACTTTCTCCGCCTCGTAAAACAAGTACTAATGGAGGACCTACTACAGGAACAGCAGCTGGAACTCCTGTTACAATTTTACAAGCCCAAAATCCTACTTGATCCCATGGTAATGAATAGCCTGTTACACCAAATGATACCGTAACTACCGCTAAAATAACACCCGTTACCCATGTTAATTCTCGAGGTTTTTTGAATCCACCCGTTAAGTAAACGCGGAATACATGTAATACCATCATCATTACCATCATACTAGCTGACCAACGATGAATTGAACGAATTAACCAACCAAAATTAACGCTTGTCATAATATACTCAACGGATGCAAAAGCATCAACAACACTAGGTCGGTAATAAAACGTCATTGCAAATCCAGTTGCAACTTGTACTAAAAAGCAGGTAAAAACGATACCACCAAAACAGTAAAAAATATTTACATGTGGCGGTACATATTTACTTGATATATCATCCGCAATAGCTTGGATTTCTAAACGCTCTTCAAACCAATCGTAGACTTTACCCATAAAATTAAAAGAAAAATTAGGACACAATTAAGCACTTATTAAATCATATTAGAAAGGCGAGAGTGGGATTCGAACCCACGGAATCCGTAAAGATTCATCTGATTTCAAATCAGACGCAATCGACCAACTCTGCCATCTCGCCTAAAGATTAGTATGATAACTAATCTTAATTATAAATTAACTTTCATATGTAGTAATTCCACTAAATTTAATTGAAGCAGGATTTGGGTTTTTACCAATTGAAAATCCTCGACTGTTAACTGATGTTCGACCTGGATTTACTTTTTCTGGGAAGACACCATCTTTTGGATGTAAATATTGTACTTCTCCACTAGGGAAAATTCGGTAAATTTTATAGTCGTTGATTTTAAAAGTTCTTAGTTGAGTTCCCAAAGCAAGGCACTGTTCTTTTCGTGCTAGGTAAAGCAAATTTTCGCCGTTGCGCATAATTGCTGCGCCACCTGTCGGCATTTCAAAAATCTGTTCTTTTTTACTAGTCCACGTAATTGCATACTTTTCCTCAACTTCGGCAGCACGTAACCATCCACCTGTACTTCCTCCAAAAGTTGGAAATGGTGTTTGTAAATTTAATGTCATAGGTAAAACCTTATTAATATTTAACGTTCACTATATAATTTTAATAAAAAAAAAACTTTTTTAACGTTAATTTATAAAAATTTATAGCGGAGAATGGATTTGAACCATTGACCTTCGGGTTATGAGCCCAACGAGCTACCAGGCTGCTCTACTCCGCGTTAATCTTTAACTAACTTATGTAACGATTATGTCATCTTGAAAATATTCACGCATTAGTTGCTAGTAATCTAATATTATCTATACGTGTTTGGTTTTTACACGTATTTTTTCTTAATCTTACTTTCAATCTTTACTTGCTTATGTGAATAATTTAAATATTTTAATTTTTGTCATAAGCAAGCAAAGAATAAGTTTATAAGAATCTTATATTATATTATCATCCAATAATACTCATTTGATTTAATTTAACAGCTATTAAGTAGTAGCTGATAATTAAAATTAGTGTAAAATTATTCAAAAATTTTTCTGTCGAATTCGGCGATCCTAACAAATCACTTTTTGTTGCAAAACTTGTTAGACCTTGATTTCTTGGAACACGTAAATAGATTATAGAAATCAAAAAAATGCTCACTAGTAACCAAATTAATTTTAAAAAGAGCATACTAGTTAACGCTAAATTAAAAATATTTTATTCTTCAATTTCGAATATTTCATTAAAAACTTTTGATACTTTATTTCCTGAATCAATCGTTTCTAACGGGTCTTTTCTTAGACGATGGCGTAAACATAAAGTAATAATTTTTGCAATATCTTCTACTGTCACTTTGTCACGTCCATGATAAGCAGCATGTGCCTTAGCTGCACGATTTGTTACAATATCGCCCCTTAAACCATCTACATCTAGTTGACTACATACTTCTGAGATTTTTACTCGGAGATCATAGTCTAATTCAACGGTTGGTAATAATTTTTGCGCAGCGACAATACGATCACGTAATTCTTGTTGTTGCTTTTCATAATTTTCAATCCAAACCATAGGAGTTTGATCAAATGAAGTACGTTCTTCAACAACTTTTACACGTAAAATTGGATCTTTTACTGTTCGAATTTCTGCGTGCATACCAAATCTATCTAATAGTTGTGGTCGCAATTCGCCTTCTTCTGGATTTCCAGAACCTACTAATACGAATCGTGCAGGATGGCGAATAGATATCCCTTCTCGTTCAACCGTATTCCATCCAGATGCTGCTGAATCTAGTAAAATATCGACTAAATGATCATCTAGTAAATTAACTTCATCAACATAAAGAATTCCCCGATTTGCTTTAGCTAATAAACCAGGTTCAAAAGCTTTTACACCTTCTGTTAAAGCTTTTTCAATATCAATTGTACCACAAACACGATCTTCTGTTGCACCTAATGGTAAGTCAACCATAGGGATTTTAATAAGTTCAGTTTCAAGTGATTCACCATTTTGAATTGCAAGTTTAATCTCATTTCCCATTAAATCTAAGTCAGATTTATGTGAATTGAAAGGATCATCTTTTACAACCTCAATTTCTGGAAGTAGATCTGCAATCGCTCGAATTGTTGTCGATTTACCCGTTCCACGATCTCCCATAATCATAACTCCACCAATTTTTGGATCAATCACATTTAATTGTAAAGCTAATTTCATTTCCTCTTGGCCTACAATAGCAGTGAAAGGAAAAACTGGTGTAGAAAATTTTTTTAAATCTTGTGTTACCATAATTTTTATTGAGTTTAAATTTCTAAAATTCTTCAAGTAGTGTAAATTAAGGTTCTTTTAAAAAGAACCCTAAAAATTTATTGATAAAGTGTCGAACCTAAACGAATTGCTAAAACACTTGCTAACAAAGCAATAAGTAACACTGTATATACTTGTGAATCATAAATCATAATAGTTTTAATTAGATGTATTTATGTATAAACTTTTTTGATTCTAAGGACTATATTAGATTCTATTAAAAAATTCGTTAACTATTTAGTTATGATTGATTTTTTGAAATTGATTTAAATAAAAATTTATTAATTTTTATTACTTTCTAACGTTTACCAACTAGATTTTGTAACACCAGGTAATAAACAACTATGAGCCATTTCACGTAAAACATGACGTGAAACACCAAAATCTCTGTAAAATCCACGAGGTCGTCCTGTTTTCCAACAACGATTTCTAATGCGATTTTTGGCACTATTTCGTGGCAATTTTTGAATTTTTGAATGTATATCTAGTCGGGATTGAAAATCCTCGGTTTGTCTATAAGCTTGTAATAATGTATTACGTTTCGGCGTATATTTATTATTTAATTTAATACGTTTTTTTTCCCGCTCTATCATACTTTTTTTTGCCATAAAAATATCCTAATTTTAATAATTCTTAAATTAATTCCAAATATAAAGTAGCTTAAATAGTTTATGCTAGTAATGTTTATATTTTAACATTATTCTATCTTTAGAAGCTCTATATAGCAATATATTTCAATAAATTAGTATTGGCAAAAATTAATTAGTTAAATTTTGATACGTATGGGATATTTTTATTTGGTAAAATTGTATACGTACTTAAAAGTTCACGGAATTCATCTCCGTCCATGGTCTCTTTATCTAATAATTTTTCAACTATTAAATCAATTACTACACGATTGTCTAGTACAATTTCAATAGCTTTTTCATAGCAATAAGTAATAATTTTGCGAACTTCATCATCTATTCGATCGGCAATGTTTTCTGCATATTCTGAACCTGAGGCCATATTTCCACCTAAGAAAACTTGACCAGTACTTGCGTCTTCTAAGGCTAAAGGTCCAATATTTGACATTCCGAATCGAGTAACCATTTGTCTTGCTAAATTTGTTACTTGTTGTAAATCACTACTTGCACCTGTTGTCACTTCAGGTTCCCCAAAAATGACCTGCTCAGCTGCTCGCCCACCTAACGTAGTTATAATACGAGCTAATAACGCTGAACGTGATAATAAGCTTTGGTCTTCTTCAGGAGTAAACCATGTTAATCCTTTGGCTCCACCACGTGGTGTTAAGGTAATTTTCTCAACTTCATCATGCGATTTTAGAACTGAACCTGTAATAGCATGCCCAACTTCGTGGTAAGCTATTAATCGTTTATTTTTTGTATCTTCCATTGGAGCCCCTGCAATACCTCCAATAATTCGATCAGCAGCTTCATTTACTTCGTTTTTTGTAATAGACGATTTTTTATAGCGTGTTGCTAAAATTGCAGCTTCATTCAGTAAATTTGCTAAATCAGCCCCAGAAAATCCTGGTGTCCGATTTGCTAATTGAACTAATGATACATCTTCGCCTAACGGTTTGTTACGAGCATGAACTTTTAGAATCCCTACACGTCCTAAACGGTCTGGTAAATTCACTGTTACTTGTCTATCAAAGCGTCCAGGACGTAATAAAGCAGCATCTAAAATATCAGCTCGGTTTGTAGCTCCCACTACAATTACACCTTTATTTTCTTTAAAACCATCCATCTCAGTTAGTAATTGATTTAGAGTTTGTTCTCGTTCATCATTACCACCTCCGACACCAGCACCCCGCTCTCGTCCAACTGCATCAATTTCGTCAATAAATACAATACATGGTGCATTTTCTGAGGCTTTTTTAAATAGATCACGAACTCGAGCTGCCCCGATCCCAATAAACATTTCAACAAATTCTGAACCTGCTACACTAAAAAATGGAACGTCTGCTTCATTAGCAATCGCTTTGGCAAGTAAAGTTTTACCTGTACCTGGAGGACCTACTAATAAAATACCTTTTGGAATTTTAGCTCCAACAATTGTATATTTATCTGGTTCTTTTAAAAATGATACAATCTCTTCAAATTCTGTTTTAGCCTCGTCAATCCCTGCTATATCTTTAAAGCTTACACCTGTGTCAGGACGTCGTTCAAATCGTGCAGTTGATTTTCCTAAACTCATTGGTGATTGTCCCGAGCCACCTCCAAAGTTTTCAGAATTTTGGAATAAATAAACTAATCCTGTTATAAAAATTATTGGTAGAAGTATATTACTTAAGATATTAACAAAAATATTTTTTTGCTCAGCAGGATGTGCATCAAAATCAATGTTATATTCTTTTAATTTTTGAATTAACTGTGATGCACCTACAGGTATTTCAACTCGAATAGTTTGTGGACGATTGCCTAATTCTGGGCTAGAAGCTTGAACAATAGCATTGCGACTATTATCGTATAAATCAACTTGATTAACCCATCCCATTTCTAAATATTCTAAAAACCGTCCATATGTCATTTTTGAGCTTATAACATTTGGATTTACTTGGTTAATATTTTTTCCGCTTTCAGAACCTTGAACTCCAATCACGTCGAATTTTTTCGCTGTTAAACTAATTCCACTTAAAAGAGCGATACCTATAAGTAGGTTTCGAACTGTATTATTTTTATTATCGTTCATTTTTTTCGTTTAAGTTTATATAAATTTATTCTCGTAAAAATTTTAACACAGTTCATGCTTTTTAAACAACCAAACTTACCTAATTTTTTAGTATTAAATTAAGAAAAATTAAAATTTTATTGTTGAGTATATGGCTAATAGACTATAATATTAATCAAAGATAAATAATTTTATTTATACCAGTTCCCACCTGGTCAGCGTTTTAGGGTTATTATTTTAAAAAACAAGAGTTTATTAAATTATTTTTTTGTTTTCTAAATTCTGAATTTACAATTAAATTAAATTTTTATGATTAGTCGTGGATCTAAAGTTCGAATTCTTAGAAAGGAATCTTACTGGTTTAATCAAGTAGGAACTATTGCAACAATTGATCAAAGTGGAATTCGTTATCCTGCTGTTGTTCGTTTTGAAAATGTAAATTATAGCGGAACGAATACAAATAATTTCGCACTTGAAGAATTAATTGAAGTTTCTGAAGTAGAAACAAAATCAAAAGAAGCATAAAAATGTTTTATTTTAAAAAGTAGTGGAATTTTTCTCAAAATTGCTCTACTTTTATTTTTTTGTTATTATTTTTTAGTTAAAATTCTTTATCTGTAAATGTCTTAAAAATATGACAAACTTTCCAAAAATTGGTAAGACAGCTCCTAATTTTTTAACAATTGGTGTTTATAAAAAACGATTAGGAAAGATTCGTTTATCGGATTATCGAGGTAAAAAATATGTGATTTTATTCTTTTATCCGGCTAATTTTACAGCCATTTCTCCAACAGAATTAATGTTACTAAGTGACCGTATTTCGGAATTTCGAAAATTATCTACACAAATTCTTGCAATTTCAGTGGATAGTCCTTTTTCACATTTACAATATTTATTATGTAATCGTGAAGAAGGAGGATTAGAGGATCTTAATTATCCTTTAGTTTCAGATTTAACACAAACAATTACTCGTGATTACCAGTTATTAACAGATGAAGGATTAGCTTTTCCTGGTTTGTTCATTATTGACAAAGAAGGTATAATTCAATACTATACAGTTAATAATTTATTATGTGGTAGAAATATAAATGAATTACTTCGTATTTTAGAATCCATTCAATATGTGAAAGAAAACCCTGGTTATGCTTGTCCTGTTAATTGGAATTTTGGAGACCAAGTTTTCTATTCACATCCTTTGAAATCAAAAATATATTTTAAAGATTTATATTCTCCTAAAAAAAGCTCGTAATTATGCCTAAATTAAAAACTCGAAAAGCAGCACTGAAACGTTATAAAAAAACAGCGACTGGAAAATTTTTACGTCGTCATGCCTATAAAGGGCATCTTTTGATGAAAAAATCAAAAACACAAAAACGAAAATTATCACAAATTATTTGTGTTAGTGACAACGACAGTAAACCTATTAAATTAATGTTACCATATTAAGTATAAAAAATGGCCAGAGTTAAGCGGGGAAATATTGCACGTAAACGTCGAAAAAAAATTTTACAACTCGCGAAAGGATATAGAGGTGCACATTCTCGTCTTTTTCGGATTGCAAATCAACAAGTTATGAAAGCATTACGATATTCGTATGTTGGAAGAAAACAAAAAAAACGAGTATTTCGAAAACTTTGGATTACTCGAATTAATGCAGCATCACGATTAAATGGTTTATCATATAGTCGTTTAATTCATAATTTTAAAAAATCAAACATTGAATTGAATAGAAAAATGTTATCTCAAATAGCTGTATTAGATATACCAACGTTTAACCAACTCATAGCTATTTCAAAATAAAATAGCTTTTGTAGTTTGATTTTAAGCTTCAGACTAAAAAAATTTATTAGTACTATACGTTAGAGTATTGAAAAAAATAATCTTAATAATAATAATAATAAAATTTAAAGTTTAGATTTAATTGTATATTATTAAGATTTTCAGAGAAGTAGTGATTACAAGATTTATCCTATTAGTTCTTAAACTATCAACTACTTCTCAATAATTTAGTTTAATTAATTATAAATTGAGCCAATTTATCATGTTATGGTAAGAGATGAAGATTTAGACAATTTAATTAAAAATTTACCTTTTCTTATTCGTCAGAATATAAATCAACATCCCAGTAAACAAAAATTAATCGAAATTGTAATTGACCTTGGTCGACGTCCTGAAGCTCGATTTACAACAGGTCCAGAATATTTATCACAAAAAGTAATTTCTTGGCAGGATATTAATCATTTTACAAAACGAATTAGTAAATTTAGTAATGATAATCGGGCTGGAATTGAACGAACGCTTCATCGTATTAGTTGTATTAGAAATCGCCAATTTTTAATTAACGGTTTAACTTGTAGAATTGGAAGAGCGATTTTTGGCACAATTTCGAGTGTTCGTGACCTATTAGAATCTCAACAATCTATTTTACTGTTAGGAAAACCTGGTGTTGGAAAAACTACGATTATTAGAGAAATTGCTCGAGTTTTATCTGATGAAATGGAAAAACGTGTTGTTATTGTGGATACGTCAAATGAAATTGCTGGTGATAGCGATATTCCACATTCGGCGATTGGACGAGCACGGCGTATGCAAGTTGCTACTACTGATTTACAACATCAAATAATGATAGAAGCAGTTGAAAATCATATGCCTCAGGTTATTGTTATTGATGAAATTGGAACTGAACTTGAAGCGCTTGCTGCACGTACAATTGCTGAAAAGGGGGTTCAACTTGTTGGTACTACTCATGGTAATTGCTTAGAAAATTTAATTAAAAACCCACCCTTGTCTGATTTAATTGGTGGTATTCAATCTGTCACATTAAGTGATGATGAAGCAAAACGTCGTGGAACACAAAAAAGTATTATTGAACGTAAAGCTTATCCTGCCTTTCAAATTGCAATTGAAATTAATACGGAAAATTCTTGGACAATTCATGAAGACATTAAAAGTTCAATTGATCTTTTACTTCGGAAAAGTTTTACAGGAACACAAGTTCGAGAGTTGTTTCTCGATAAAAGAACATTTATAAAGTATAAAAAGCTTCAAACCGACACCTTTACTTTATTGAAAGATTCAAATAATTTAAAAATTCAAACTATTAATAGAAGTAATAATTGGTTTACTAGAAGCCAGAAATCTCTTTTTTATTTTCAGAATTCCAAAGCAAAGAAATGCTTTATTTTTATTTATTCATTGCCAAGCAATTTAATTAGTGAGATTTTAAATAAATTAAAATTTCAGTATGTATTAACTAAAGAACTTCAGAAAAGTAGTATAATTGTTGGATCAAAAGTTTCTTTAAATCAAAATTTTAAATTAAAGAAGTTAGCACAACAGTCCAGTATACCAGTCTATTCAGTTAATAAAGAGAATATTTATCAAATAATAAGTTTAGTGAAATTATTTAAATAAGTTTACATTAAACTACATTTCAAAACCGTCATTGATTTATAGAAAACTTTTAGAATTGTCAGATGCTTATTTTTAAACTTCAATAAACATTTTAAGTTTGGTTTGCTATAGCCATTACTTTTATTTTTAACATATAAAAAATGGCTTAAAAAAATTTTTTATTTTTTATTAGTAAAATTTTTATACAAAACGGAAATTTGTTGTATAATGATAAGTGTTATTTCAATAAATTAAAACTTGTTTTAAGGAGAATTATTATGTCAGACGATACTTTTAGCCGAATTCAGTCTATTGTTGAAGAACAATTAGGTGTGGAATCTAGTAAAATTCAACTTGAGACTGATTTCCAAAAGGATTTAGGTGCTGATTCATTAGATGTTGTTGAGCTAATTATGGCTTTTGAAGAAGAATTTGATATAAATGTTAATGATGACGCAGCTGGAGATATTAAAACTGTTCAACAAGTTTTAGAGTATATTGAAGCAGAATCTGCAAAATAATAGTCGTAATTGGCCTTGAATTAATGAAGTAAATTTATTTAAAGATATTAGTAATATAAGAGAATTTGAAAAGTAAATTTTTTTAACTTAAAAAAATTTACTATTATATAATATTTGCAAAAATTATTGCATTGGTTTTAAATTTTTTCTATTCCGATTAAAACTAGTAACTGATACAACACTTCAAAATTAATTCGAAATCTGAATAGGAATCTATTGTAGATTATTAATAAATAAAATTAAATAAAAATATTTAAAATAAAGCTTGCCTAATAGTAGAAGAATCGTGTATAGTAAATCAAACCTTCGTTAAAAGAATTATTCAAAGAATCGCTAATCTATGACTTGGTAGTCTAATAACGGGATATAGCTCAGTTTGGTAGAGTACCTGCTTTGGGAGCAGGGTGTCGTAGGTTCAAATCCTACTATCCCGACTGGACTATCTAACCTTAGAAATGATGTTCTTTTATTCTTGAAGGCATTTAAACGTATCATTATTATCCATCACCATTATAATGTCTATGCAATTAGAAAGTATAAAGACTATTTTTCTTAAGGAGGTGTTTTAGATATGGGTATGAGTCTTCAGCTACTAGGGATAAATCTACGGATCAAGGTAATTTTAGCGACATCCTGGCTATTTGAAAATATAGCTAAAGTCTGCGGATATCCAACAAAAACTCTTGGTATGCCAATTCGAACTGATGTTATTCCGGGATATGGTTTACCAATACATCAAACTAGAGTACCTCCCTTTGCTAACCCTACTACATTTTTAGAAGCTGTTTTTGGGAATATTCCCCAGCCTTCGACTATTGAAAAATTTTATTACGAAAGTCCACAAGATGGATACTATAATTTTTATATTCCACACTATCGTAATGTAGTTTTTTTACCTGATTGGTTATCTAAATGGATTCAACTTCATTTCGACTTGGGAATAGATACTGTAGGTTTAGAAACAATTCGCAACACATTGTTTTCAATGCTAGTTTATTTTTACTTTTTTGCAGAGTTGCGAATTATGCTTAGCTATTTCATTTCAATTAATCCTTATACTCGACCTTGGGTATATTTAATTTCTTTAACTGATTGGATCTATGATATTTTATTTCATTTAGGAATATCAAAACGTGTAGTACTATTAGGATTTCCCTTATTGCCAATTCTTATTCATGCAGCGCTTGGAAACTTAATTGATAGTTTGAATCATTTAGTATTTACGATGCCTTTTCTTCCAAGTGAAGGTGAGCCGGGTGAGTTTTTAATTGATGGAACTGCGAGGAAGGTTTTATTATTCCGCTATCTTCCCGCACTTTGGACTTCAGAGCCAATTCCTGACAGACTAAGAGAATTTTGGTATACAGAACGCCCTGAGATTTACCAATTTATGAAAAAAAATTATGGACATTTAGATATAGACTTTCTTCCTGATGAAATTTTAAAACAAATTTATCAGTTTAAGCATGATCAAATAGATCCTAACTCCTTAACTAAAAACGTAGAGCAATTTAAAGTTCTTGGAGCTCAGCTTATTTCCGATTCTACAATAGATTTCTATCAGTTTAGTAATTGTTTTGTTCATAAACAGGAAATTCTATTCACCTTTTTTTCGGATTATATGGATAGATTAATTTAGAAAAATTAAAATACTAAACTTTTGTAATTATTTCATAGATTTGACAGTATGATTGGAGACAATTTAGTTTAGATATAATATTTATTTTATAGTAATAAATATTATATCTAAACTAAATTGTCTCTATATAAAGAAGAGTTTAAACAATGTTTTTCCTTGTAGCAAAAAAAAATAAATCAATATTTAATTCAGGTATGATTTCAGTTTAATGAAATGTATTTAATATAAATTAATTCGAGATTCTAGCCGCTAGTCTTTGACCTAAGAGACTACCAAAAAAAAGAGCCTACAGCTAGTGTTTTCTGTTTTAATTGGCTTTTTTCTAAGTTAACTTATTATTTTTACTATCCATGTATTTTATATCCCACATATTAGATGATAATAAATCATTTCCAGGGAATTTATTATTTCCTGTAATTTTTATATGTTGAGGATCTCAAATAAAGTTGGTCTATCTCTATAATATTTATTCTTCTTTTTCATTAACACTGTTTTACTATTTCTTAAGTATCTAATTTTAAAGTTATTTAAATATTTTTGTAAAATTATTTCTTAAACATTTTTTTTAGCATTCAATAGATCATACTAGAGAGTACATCTATAAATTAAGTTTTTGAGTTCAGATTAGATCTTAAAAATAAAGAAAAAAATTACGGAAATATTAAGAGAGTTTGATCCTGGCTCAGGATGAACGCTGGCGGTATGCCTAACACATGCAAGTCGTACGAGAGTTTTTAACTCAAGTGGCGGACGGGTGAGTAACACGTGAGAATCTGCCTTTAGGAGGGGGACAACAACTGGAAACGGTTGCTAATACCCCATATGCTTTCGAGTGAAATAGATTTATCTGCCTAAAGAGGAGCTCGCGGCTGATTAGCTTGTTGGTAAGGTAATGGCTTACCAAGGCGACGATCAGTATCTGGTTTGAGAGGACGATCAGACACACTGGAACTGAGACACGGTCCAGACTCCTACGGGAGGCAGCAGTGGGGAATTTTCCGCAATGGGCGAAAGCCTGACGGAGCAATACCGCGTGAGGGAAGACGGCCTATGGGTTGTAAACCTCTTTTCTCAGGGAGGAAATCAATGACGTGTACCTGAGGAATAAGCATCGGCTAACTCCGTGCCAGCAGCCGCGGTAAGACGGAGGATGCAAGTGTTATCCGGAATCACTGGGCGTAAAGCGTCTGTAGGTGGTTTAATAAGTCAACTGTTAAATCTTGAGGCTCAACTTCAAAATCGCAGTCGAAACTATTAGACTAGAGTATAGTAGGGGTAAAGGGAATTTCCAGTGGAGCGGTGAAATGCGTAGAGATTGGAAAGAACACCGATGGCGAAGGCACTTTACTGGGCTATTACTAACACTCAGAGACGAAAGCTAGGGTAGCAAATGGGATTAGATACCCCAGTAGTCCTAGCTGTAAACAATGGATACTAGATGTTGAACAGATCGACCTGTGCAGTATCAAAGCTAACGCGTTAAGTATCCCGCCTGGGAAGTATGCTCGCAAGAGTGAAACTCAAAGGAATTGACGGGGGCCCGCACAAGCGGTGGAGCATGTGGTTTAATTCGATGCAACGCGAAGAACCTTACCAGGGTTTGACATGATACGAATTTCTTTGAAAGAAGAAAGTGCCGTTTGGAACGTATACACAGGTGGTGCATGGCTGTCGTCAGCTCGTGTCGTGAGATGTTGGGTTAAGTCCCGCAACGAGCGCAACCCTTATTTTTAGTTGCCTTTTATGGAACTCTAAAAAGACTGCCGGTTATAAACCGGAGGAAGGCGGGGATGACGTCAAGTCAGCATGCCCCTTACACCCTGGGCTACACACGTGCTACATTGGGCGAGACAATGAGATGCTACTCTGCGAAGACAAGCTAATCTATAAACTCGTTCTAAGTTCGGATTGTAGGCTGCAACTCGCCTGCATGAAGGTGGAATCGCTAGTAATCGCTGGTCAGCTATACAGCGGTGAATTCGTTCCCGGGCCTTGTACACACCGCCCGTCACACCATGGAAGCTGGTTATGCCCGAAGTCGTTACTCTAACCGTTTGGAGGAGGATGCCTAAGGTAGAATTAGTGACTGGGGTGAAGTCGTAACAAGGTAACCGTACTGGAAGGTGCGGTTGGATCACCTCCTTTTTAAAATAAAATTTTGAAAATTAAGGTCGATTAAGTTAAAAAAATCTTTGAATCTAAAAATTCAAAGGGCTATTAGCTCAGTTGGTTAGAGCGCGCCCCTGATAAGGGCGAGGTCTCTGGTTCAAATCCAGAATGGCCCAGCGGGGGTATAGCTCAGTTGGTAGAGCACCGCCTTTGCACGGCGGTTGTCAGCGGTTCGACTCCGCTTACCTCCACAATGAAAGCAAAATTAAGTCTTTTGTGAAATAATTATCGATTATATTCAATAGTTTCTGTGTTAAATTCAAGGAACTAAGAGTTTATGGGGAATACCTTGGCATTCAGAAGCGAAGAAGGACGTGGTTACCGACGATATGCTTCGGGGAGCTGGAGACAAGCTACGATCCGGAGGTCTCCGAATGAGGAAACTTTAATAATAACTTCTTATTGAATTCATAGATAAGAAAGAGCGAACCTAGAGAATTGAAACATCTTAGTATCTAGAGGAAAAGAAAGTAAAAACGATTCCCTGAGTAGCGGCGAGCGAAACGGGAACAGCCTAAACTTAATTTTTAATTAAGGGTAGTGGGACAATATTAACGATTTAATGTGACAATTAGAGGAACAAGTTTGGAATACTTGACCATAGAGAGTGAAAGTCTCGTACTTGAAAATTGAAACAATCTAGTTGGATCCCAAGTAGCATGGAGCACGTGAAATTCCGTGTGAATCTGCGAGGACCACCTCGTAAGGCTAAATATTCCTGAATGACCGATAGTGAAATAGTACCGTGAGGGAAAGGTGAAAAGAACCCCGGGAGGGGAGTGAAAAGAACATGAAACCATAAACTTACAAGCAGTAGGAGGACGACTAAAACGTCTGACTGCGTGCCTGTTGAAGAATGAGCCGGCGACTTATAGTTAGTGGCAGGTTAAGGCAGTGAATGCTGTAGCCATAGTGAAAGCGAGCCTGAATAGGGCGTTTGTCTCTAATTATAGACCCGAACCCGGATGATCTAACCATGGTCAGGTTGAAGCTTAGGTAATACTAAGTGGAGGACCGAACCGACTGATGTTGAAAAATCAGCGGATGAACTGTGGTTAGGGGTGAAATGCCAATCGAATTCGGAGCTAGCTGGTTCTCCCCGAAATGCGTTTTGGCGCAGCGGTAAATGTTATAATTTAGGGGTAAAGCACTGTTACGTATGCGGGCTGGTAATTCGGTACCAAATCGTTGCAAACTAAGAATACTAAATGTATAGTTTACCAGTGAGACTGTGGGGGATAAGCTCCATTGTCAAGAGGGAAACAGCCCAGAGCACCAGTTAAGGCCCCAAAATAATTGCTAAGTGATAAAGGAGGTGGGAGTGCATAAACAATCAGGAGGTTTGCTTAGAAGCAGCAATCCTTTAAAGAGTGCGTAATAGCTCACTGATCGAGTAAACCTGCGCCGAAAATGTATGGGACTAAGTAATTTGCCGAAACTGTGCGATATATTTCAAGATTAATATATCGGTAGGGGAGCGTTCTGTTGTAGATCGAAGTATTAGCGTAAGCGGATATGGACGAAGCAGAAGTGAGAATGTCGGCTTGAGTAACGAAAATATAGGTGGGAATCCTATACCCCGAAAACCCAAGGTTTCCTCCGGAAGGCTCGTCCGCGGAGGGTAAGTCAGGACCTAAGGCGAGGCTGAAAAGCGTAGTCGATGGACAACGGGTTAATATTCCCGTACCATTTTTTATTGACATCGAGGGACGGAGAAGGCTAAGCTAGCCGGATATTGGTTACCGGTTTAAGCGTTCGAGATGTAGAGAAACGGTGAAAACGTTTTGAGTTAAGGCGCGAATACGAGATGCTACGGCGTTGAAGTAGTCTATGTCATGCTTCCAAGAAAAGCTTGCACTGTCATAAATAAAAAATGCCTGTACCATAACCGACACAGGTGGGTAGGTAGAGTATACTAAGGGGCGCGAGATAACTCTCTCTAAGGAACTCGGCAAAATAACTCCGTAACTTCGGGAGAAGGAGTGCCTTATTTATATAAGGTTGCAATAACAAGATCCAAGCAACTGTTTACCAAAAACACAGGTCTCCGCTAAGTCGTAAGACGATGTATGGGGGCTGACGCCTGCCCAGTGCCAGAAGGTTAAAGAAGTTGGTTAGTGTATGCGAAGCTGATAACTGAAGCCCTGGTGAACGGCGGCCGTAACTATAACGGTCCTAAGGTAGCGAAATTCCTTGTCGGGTAAGTTCCGACCCGCACGAAAGGCGTAATGATTTGGATACTGTCTCGGAGAGAGGCTCGGTGAAATAGACTTGTCTGTGAAGATGCGGACTACCTGCACCTGGACAGAAAGACCCTATGAAGCTTTACTGTAACTTGAAATTGAAATTGGACTTTATTCGCGCAGTATAGGTGGGAGGCGTTGAGAATACTCTTGCGGGAGTATAGGAGCTATTAGTGAGATACCACTCTTATAATGTTAGGTTTCTAACTTTGAACCATTATCTGGTCAAAGAACAGTTTCAGGCGGGCAGTTTGACTGGGGCGGTCGCCTCCCAAATGGTAACGGAGGCGTACAAAGGTTTCCTCTGAACGGATAGAAATCGTATCTAGAGTGTAAAGGCATAAGGAAGCTTGACTGTGAGACCTACAAGTCGAGCAGGGACGAAAGTCGGTCTTAGTGATCTGACGGTACTGAGTGGAAAGGCCGTCACTCAACGGATAAAAGTTACTCTAGGGATAACAGGCTGATCTCCCCCAAGAGTTCACATCGACGGGGAGGTTTGGCACCTCGATGTCGGCTCATCGCATCCTGGGGCGGTAGTACGTCCCAAGGGTTGGGCTGTTCGCCCATGAAAGCGGTACGCGAGCTGGGTTCAGAACGTCGTGAGACAGTTCGGTCCATATCCGGTGTAGGCGTTAGAATATTGAGAGGAGCCTTCTTTAGTACGAGAGGACCGAGAAGGACATACCTCTGGTGTACCAGTTATCGTGCCAACGGTAAACGCTGGGTAGCTATGTATGGAGTGGATAACCGCTGAAAGCATCTAAGTGGGAAGCCCACCTCAAGATAAGTATTCTCATCACATAAGTGAGTAAGGTCACGGTAAGACTAACCGTTTGATAGGCATTAAGTGTAAGTACAGTAATGTATGTGCTGAGATGTCCTAACAGACCGAGGACTTGAATTATTTATAGTACGTTACGAAAATAACATATATATTTCTTTAAGGTAAATAATCAATATATCTTAAAGAAATTTTGCTTTGCTCTTTCTAGCCTAGTAGAACCACACTGATCCATCTCGAACTCAGTTTTGTGAAATTCTAGAGCACTGACGATACTCTGCACGGGAGTGCATTGGGGAAAATAAGTCAAGAGTAAAGCTTCATTGATTCAACAGAAACTTTCTTTAAAAATAAAATAAATCTCCAGGCATATAGTGTTTTAACAAATTTAGTTAAACTATAAAGTAAAAGAAAAAATACTTCAGAAAGTTTGTATTATTAAATTAAACAAAATTTCATCTTAACCTAAAACAGCTTTATTTCGATAAATTACAATACAAAAAATGATATGAATATACTATAATTAATATTGTAATATATTTTGTTTTTAAATATTCATAGAGGATTAACAGTTATGGATTCTAGATTACTTGTAATTGCAGCACCTTTATTGGTTGCAGCATCATGGGCGTTATTTAATATTGGTCGTTTAGCAATTCAACAAATTCAACGTTTATCTGCTTAAAAAGTTAACGTCTTATTTTAAGATGGAAACAAATTAAATAAAAAATCAAATTAATTTACATTATTTGATTTTTTATTTAATTTGTTGTAGACTATACCTTATATTCAAAGTAATATTTTTATTTATAAAACTTTATGGCGGTACCTAAAAAGCGAACATCAAAAGCAAAAAAAAATGCTCGCAAAAGTGTTTGGAAAAAAAAGGCAGACAAAGCTGCTAAAAAATCTTTATCTCTAGCTAAATCAGTCTTACAAGGCAAAACTACAAGTTTTGTGTATAGTCTATATATAGATGAATAAATCTTTAAATCTTATTTTTTGATTTAAAGATTTACTAAATTTGAAACACAAGTATAATAATAGAAAGCGGATGTGGCGAAATTGGTAGACGCGCTAGATTTAGGTCCTAGTAACTTTTGTTTTGAGAGTTCGAGTCTCTCCATCCGCAATTAAATATATTAAAAACCTGCAAATTAATGTAAACTAACAAAAATGACTCTTCCCTTTACTTTACAACAATTACGTATTTTAAAAGCTATTGCTACAGAAAAAAGTTTTACAAGAGCCGCGGAAGTTTTATTTGTTTCCCAACCTTCACTAAGTAAACAAATCAAGACCTTAGAAAGTCGATTAAGTATCTCATTATTAAATCGAGAAAATAATATAGTGTCTTTAACGCAAGCTGGAAAATTATTCTTAGAATACTCTGAACGAATATTAGCATTGTGTGAAGAAAGTTGTAGAGTATTAAATGATTTAAAAACTGGTGATAGAGGAAATCTTATAGTTGGCGCAAGTCAAACAATTGGAACCTATTTAATGCCACGTGTTTTAGCATTATTTGCTCAAAATCATCCTCAAATAAATATTGAAGTTCACGTAGATTCTACACGAAAAATTGCCAAACGTGTTTTAGAGGGAGATATTGATATTGCAGTTGTTGGAGGAAATATTCCAGAAGAAATAGAAAAAAATCTTAAAGTAGAAGATTTTGTTAACGATGAATTAATTTTAATAATTCCAAAATCTCATCCATTTGCATTAAAAAAAAAAAAGAAAATAAATAAAGACGATTTATACCATTTAAATTTTATTACATTGAATTCTAACTCAACAATTCGAAAATTAATTGATAATATTTTAATTCAAAATAGCATTCGAGCAAAACAATTTAATATTATTATGCAGTTAAACTCAATTGAAGCAATAAAAACTGCTGTTAGTTTAGGTTTAGGGGCGGCGTTTGTCTCTTCATCAGCAATTGAAAAAGAGATTGAATTAAAAACAATTGAAATAGTAACAATTGAAGATATTAAAATAACTCGTGTTTTATCAATTATTAGCAATCCAGAATGTTATCGTTCGAAGGCTGTTGATCTTTTTTATAATGAACTCTGGACTCTGAAGAATACCAGCAATTAGTTGATTTTAGTTAGCACTCAATAATTTCTTTAAATTCTTTTTTCTTTATTTATAAAATATAAAATTTTATTGATTTAACATTAACTTTATGACAAGTTTTGCATTTTTAAAGGACTTGCGTAATTTATCTAGTAAGTCAATCAAATTATGACATAAGGTTTTTAAAGAAGTCTAAGAACCTTTTATAAACTTAGCGTCAGTAGCTTAATAACGCACTTATTTTTACAATTAATTATAGGCTTTGCCCAAATTATTGATAATATTTATTGGTTAGAATTCTATTAATCTTTTTCCTTTAAAGGATATAACAGATTATTTAAATAATATTTAATTTGTTATTACTAATATTTAAACATTTACCAATCTTTAATGTTTTTTCTCTTAAGAGGTTTTAAGAATTTTCTCAAATCAAGTAAACTTTATCAATGATTTATTTTTCTTTTTGGCATTGACAAATTAATAGAATATCTCCCTTTTTTGAATTCATAACTAAATTAAAAAAAGCTAAACAGACTAATATGATCTAATTAGTTTTTTAACTTTACTCAACGTTTTACAATACTAGTATACAGTTCTATTATATTGACGTAATTAAATATTATTTTGTATTCTATTTTGTATAAAGATAACGATTTTTATATTATGAAATACGCAATTGTTGAAATAAGTGGTAGACAATTTTGGATTGAAACAGGAAAATATTACGACTTTAATCGTATTCCAACAGAACTTGGTAAAGAGATTACGTTAAATAGAGTTTTGTTACTAAATAATGAAGGAGAAATTTTAATTGGTAAACCTTATTTAGAAAGTGTAACAGTTAAAGGCAAAATTTTGGAACATTTACGCGGCCGAAAAACACTCGTTTATAAAATGAGACCGAAAAAGAAAACACGAAAAAAACAAGGTCATCGTCAAGAATTAACAAGAGTTTTGATTGAAGAAATAAAAACTAACTAAAAAAATAAAGGAATTAGAAATAATGGCTCATAAAAAAGGTGCAGGAAGTACAAAAAATGGTCGTGATTCGAATGCAAAACGCTTAGGTGTGAAGCGATTTGGAGGTCAAAGAGTTAAAGCTGGAAATATTCTAGTTCGTCAAAGAGGAATGAAATTTACGCCAGGTTTAAATGTAGGATGTGGGAAAGATTTTACTTTATACGCATTAACTGATGGAATTGTTAATTTTGATTATAAAAATGCACAACAAAAAAGAATAAATATTATTGGATAAAATAAATTTTCAAAAAATTAAAATGTTAAAAAATCCATTTAAAAAAAAATCAATTGCCGATAAGTACCAAACTCTAATTCGTGAAATTAATGCACTCGAGAGTACGGTCAAAACTTTAACTGATGGCGAATTAAGAAATAAAACAAATCAATTAAAACAACGGTACCAGGATGAACAAAACTTAAATAATTTAATTGTAGAATCTTTTGCGTTAACAAGAGAAGCCAGTTATCGTACTTTAGGATTACGACACTTTGATGTTCAATTAATTGGTGGTTTAGTTTTAAATGGCGGTAAAATAGCAGAAATGCGAACAGGAGAAGGTAAAACTTTAGTAGCGACTTTGCCAGCATACTTAAATGCATTAACAAAAAAAGGTGTTCATATTGTCACGGTAAATGAATATTTAGCTAGTCGTGATCAAACTTCTATGGGTCAAATTTATCGATTTTTAGGATTAGAAACTGGCTTAATTCAAGAAAAAATGACAACTCCTGAACGTCAACGAAACTATAAAGCCGATATTACCTATGTCACTAATAATGAATTAGGATTTGATTATTTAAGGGATAATTTAGCTTTAAATATTCGTGATGTTGTCTTACGACCATTTAATTATTGTATCGTTGATGAAGTTGATTCAGTTTTAATTGATGAAGCATTAACACCATTAATTATTGCTAATTCTGTTAAAACTTGTGTTGATAAATATATCATAGCATCAGAGATTACTGAGTATTTAGAATTAAATGTTCATTTTGAAATTGATGAAAAAAATAAGAGTGTTCTTTTAACGAATCAAGGGACAATCCAAATTGAAAAAATCCTAGGTGTCCAAGATTTATATAATCCTCGTGATCCTTGGATCCCTTATGTTATTAATGCCATTCGAGCTTCTTCACTATTTTTCCGAGATGTCCATTATATTGTTCAAAATAATAGAATTGTTATTGTTGATGAATTTACTGGTCGAATAATGCCGGATCGACGCTGGAGCGATGGTTTACATCAAGCGGTAGAGGCAAAAGAAAATGTAGCGATTCGCCAAACTACTGAGATAACTGCTTCAATTACTTATCAAAATTTCTTCTTAGTTTACCCGAAATTATCAGGTATGACCGGAACGGCAAAAACTGCCGAAGTAGAATTTGACAAAATTTATAGTTTACCTGTTGAAGAAATCCCAACAGCACGTCCAAATCTTCGTCAAGATTTACCGGATCTTATTTATAAAGATGAATTTTCAAAGTGGAATGCTATTGCTAAAGAATGCCAAAATATTTCGTTAGTAAAACAACCTATTCTGATTGGGACAACAACAGTTGAGAAATCTGAGATGCTAGCACAATTGTTACAAGAGTATAGATTATCTCACCAAATTTTAAACGCAAAACCTGAAAACGTCAGAAGAGAATCTGAAATTGTTGCGCAAGCAGGAAAGAAAGGTAGTATTACGATCGCAACAAATATGGCAGGTCGTGGAACCGACATCATTTTAGGAGGAAACATTCAGTTTAAAGTTCGTAAAGATCTTTATAATATTCTAGTAACTTATAAATACCAAACAAAAGAAAATAAAAAAGATTCTTTGAGTAGAAGTTTACAAATTTTTCCACTACTAAAAAAATTACAACGAACTTCACAAAAATTTCTTACTGTCTTAAATTGTCTAATAAACAATAAACAATTTTTAAATTTATCAGATGTCGAAGTTTTAAAAATCTTAAATGAAAGTGAATTGATTCGAATTCCAAAAATAAGTTACCAATGTTCAATGAAATTTTTGATTAATGAATTAGTGAATTTTGAGAAAAAAACTCAAAAACTCGACAATGTTATCGTTAAAAATTTAGGTGGTTTATATATAATTGGAACAGAACGAAATGATTCTCAGCGAATCGACAATCAATTACGTGGACGTTGTGGACGACAAGGTGATCCTGGTAAGTCACGGTTCTTTTTAAGTGTAGAAGATAAATTAATCCGTCTCTTTGGTGATGCTAGACTTGAAAACGTTTTGAAAAGTCAGTTATTAGATGATTTACCATTAGAATCTGAACTAGTAACAAAAATTTTGGATTCTGCTCAGAAACGGGTTGAAGAAAGAAATTATGAATTACGAAAAAATTTATTTGATTACGATGATATACTTAATAAACAAAGAAACGTTGTATATTACGAAAGACGGAAAGTTTTAGAAAGTGAATCTGCTCGTATCAAGATTTTAGCTTATGGTGAACAAGTTATTTCAGAAATTACGAGTAAGTTAAGAAGAAAAAAAGTATTTGGAAGTCAACTTATTTCTAGAATTAGAAATCTTTTAGGAACAAAATTCTTATTGAATTTTCCTTCTTCTGATCTTAATAATTTGGAGTCGATTGATTTTCAAACCTATTTACTTCAAGAATTTTGGTTATCTTATGAATCAAAAATACTTGAATTAGAAGTTGAATATCCAGGAATTATTCAAGAGTTCGAGCGAACACTAATTTTAATTTATATGGATCGTGAATGGAAAGAGCATCTACAAAAAATGTCACTATTACGTGATGCTGTGGGTTGGAGAAAATATGGTCAAAGAAATCCATTGTCTGAATATAAAGAAGACGCATATAAACTATTTAAGTATCGCGGAATAGTTACTAGACATTTAGTTATTTACGAACTTCTACGTTCATCAATATTATAAACGTTAAATTAATCTTTATTTAAATTTGATTTATGACAAAACGAACACTTTCAAATAAAACACGTTACTCTATTTTAAAATTATCAGGCTTCCGTGCACGTATGTCAACAGCACAAGGCCGAAAAACACTTAAAGCTCGTCGTAAAAAGGGGCGAAAACAATTAGCAGTAGGACGTTAACTGTTAAGGTTATTAGAGTTAATCATTTTTGGTTACTCTAATAATAAAAATTTTTTATTTATTATAGCTATAATATTAATTTAGTAAACAAACTTTCTAGTTAAGTATTTTA